ATAACATAATTAAATTATTACGAACATAGAAAATAAATATTTTTAGAAATTCTAGGACAAAACAAAAAGAGTATAACAATTTGAATTCTATTATTTTAACTTTAGTTCTTATATATTATTTTATATTAAAAATCTTTTTTTTTTCACATTAATAATATATATATCTTATTATAATATATATGAATTTGATATTTTGAATATCAATATCATCATCTTTTAATCATTTTTTTATCTTATTATCTATTATCTTATTATATATATATTAATATATATATATATATTATCTTATATAATATCTTCTATTTATAGAATTCTATAATTCTATTTTGAATATTATTAATTAATATTAATAAATAAAAGGGGGGGGGGATTCTCATTTTTTTTTAATAATGAAAAAAATAAAAAATTCGATTACATTAAACAGTAATTTCAATTACAATATTCTTATACATTAAGATTTAATATCTATAATGTATTTATACAATTTATACATTAGACTTATAAAAAATTGGATTTTCAAGGTAAATTCTATTATAGAATAGAATTCTAAATTCGATATTTTTATCGAATCTTTATTTCATTAGAAAATCTTTATTTGATTAGAATTAGATAGAATCGAAAAGATATTCGAATTACTAAATGAATGTCTAATTCGAAATTAATAGAATGATTATTTATAGCCATTAGATTAATTATAGCTATTCTAAATTAATAAATATATTCTTAATTGAATTTGAATAAAAAATATATTTCCATTTTAGTTTTTTTAGTTAGGTTTTTTTAGTTATGGTATATAGTATAGGGTCTGGGTCTGTACGCTCTAAGTAAAAAAGATAAAAAATGAAAGAAAGATAAAGGCCCAATCCCGATCATAATGAAAGATTCCCTTATTCTCATTCGGAAAGGTCAAAACAAAATCTAAGAATAAGAAAAAAAAATCGACCGTTGAGTATTTCAAATTGCATGAAAAATTATAGAAGGAGGGGTATTTAAAAAAGATATATATATGTGGTATATATCTATGTATATTGAATTGCGAATATAGAAATAATAAAATCATTTCAGATTCGACAAAATATGGGTATCCGATCCGATATAGATGAAAAAATAATAAATGAAAAAAAAAAGCATCCTAATGAGATCCTAATCTCAAAGAAAAAAGGGGGTATGGCGAAATTGGTAGACGCTACGGACTTAATTGGATTGAGCCTTGGTATGGAAACGTACCAAGTGATAACTTTCAAATTCAGAGAAACCCCGGAATTAACAATGGGCAATCCTGAGCCAAATCCCGTTTTCTGAAAGCAAAGAAAAGTTAAGAAAGCGAGAATAAAAAAAGGATAGGTGCAGAGACTCAATGGAAGCTGTTCTAACAAATGGGGTTGACGATATTTCCTTTCGTGTTAGGAAAGGAATCCTTCCATCGAAATTATATAAAGGATATATATATATACGTATTTGTACTGAAATACTATTTCAATTGATTAATGAAAACTCCAAATTTCTATTTGTGAATCGTTATATTACAATTGAAAGATGTGAATCAAATCAATTCCAAGTTGAAGAAAGAATGAAATATTCACTGATCAAATCATTCACTCCATCATAGTCTGATAGATCTTTTGAAGAACTGATTAATCGGACGAGAATAAAGAGAGAGTCCCATTCTACATGTCAATACTGACAACAATGAAATTTATAGTAAGAGGAAAATCCGTCGACTTAAGAAATCGTGAGGGTTCAAGTCCCTCTATCCCCAAAAGGACCGCTTAACTCTATAATTCTTTTTACTATATGCTCTTTTTAAAAATTCGTTATGTGTTTTATTCAGTATATTTTTTCACAAATGGATCCTTTTTTTTTCTTTCTTTTTCTGATCACAATCCCAAGTCTTAGAATCTATTTGGAATATATAATGATATATATGATACACGTACAATATTCTTTTTTTTTTATAAACGTACAAATGAGCATCTTATCCTTGAGAAACGAATCCTCATGTGAATGATTAACACTACATGATCATTACTCCTACTGAAATTTACAAAGTCTTATATTTTTTTTCGTCGTCTTTTTTTTTTTAGTTGACATAGAGTCATTGACATATACTTAAGTAATCTCATAAAATTAAGATGATGCGTCAAGAATGGTCGGGATAGCTCAGCTGGTAGAGCAGAGGACTGAAAATCCTCGTGTCACCAGTTCAAATCTGGTTCCTGGCACATGATGAATTTGTACGAGTATCTATTCCCCATATTCATTAAAATGCAAATATGGGGAATAGATACGTATTTTTTTTATTTCTATTTATTCTCTTCATCTCCTTTAATGTTACTTTATTTTTAGTGGCAATATACGGCAATATAATGGATATTGATGTGTACGTTACATAGTTCATGATGCAGAACTTTTTTAGTTCATCTTATTGGCTTGGCTCATAGGAAAAGGTATCGTTCCAAATTTACAATCTGAATGAATCCTTACCCTAATTTTTTTGAAT